ATGATATCGAGGCGCAAGATAGTGATTTAATTCTAGAAGATAGTTTTAATGATATCGAAGATAGTTCTAATGATACAGAAGATAGTTTTAATGATACAGAAGATAGTTTTAAAGATAGTTTTAATGATACAGAAGATAGTTCTAATGATATCGATGCGAAAGATAGTGATTTAACTCTAGAAGATAGTTCTAATGATAGAGAAGTTAGTTCTAATCATACAGAAGATAGTTCTAATGATACAGAAGATAGTTCTAATGATAACGATGAAACTGATGATAACTATGAAATTGACCCAGCTAGCAAATTTAGGCATTTGTGGGTTCAATGTGATAATTGTTATGGATTAAATTATAAGAGATTTTTTATATCAAAACTGAATATTTGTGAACACTGTGAATGGCATTTGAAAATGAATAGTTCAGATAGAATAGAGCTTTCGATCGATCCGGATACTTGGGATCCTATGGACGAAGACATGGTCTCTCTAGATCCCATTGAATTTCAGGACGAACCACCTTATAAAGATCGTCTTGATGCTTATCAAGCAACGACGGGATTACCCGAGGCTATTCAAACAGGCATAGGCGAACTAAATGGCATTCCCGTAGCAGTTGGGTTTATGGATTTTGAGTTTATGGGGGGCAGTATGGGATCCGTAGTCGGGGAAAAAATCACCCGTTTGATTGAATACGCTACCAATCATTTTCTACCCCTTATTATAGTGTGTGCTTCCGGGGGGGCGCGCATGCAAGAAGGAAGTGTGAGCTTGATGCAAATGGCTAAAATATCGTCTGCTTTACATGAGTATCAATTAAATAAAAAGTTATTTTATATATCAATCCTTGCATCTCCTACTACTGGTGGGGTGACGGCTAGTTTTGGTATGTTGGGTGATATCATTATTGCCGAACCCAATGCTTACATTGCGTTTGCGGGTAAAAGAGTAATTGAACAAACATTGAATATAGAAGTACCCGAAGGTTCGCAAGAGACTGAACCTTTATTCGAGAAGGGATTATTCGACCTAATCGTACCACGTAAGTTTTTAAAAAGTGTTCTGACTGAGTTATTAAAGCTCCACGCTTTCTTTCCTTTGACTAAAAATGCAAATCAAAACTAAATAGAGGGCTAAGTTCAATTATTTGTAGCAAAGGAGTAGTTAGTTTATTCGGAATTAAAATTAAAGGAAATAGGAATTTTGTTTGGCGACCTATGTACAAAGATGAATAGGTTGATTTATTTAGCTCTACGTTTTCTTCTATATCCTCACTTAGATATAGATATATAGATACTTAGATCTATACTAAGGATTGACTATAGTTATAGTTAAATAATAATCAAAATTCTTAATTATAATTATTATAAGATATCTTTATTTATAAATAATAATAACAGGTACGAACAATAAATCGAGGTACCCATTCTATGAACCTTCCCGCTTTTTTTGTGCCTTTAGTAGGCCTAGTTTTTCCGGCAATTGCAATGGCTTCTTTATCTCTTCATGTTCAAGAAAACAAGATTGTTTAGACCTGATGGACCCCATCTGTTCTATTTTTTTTTCAAAAACTTAGACTTACATCATAACTAACACAGATATCTATTTAGCGAAATATGATATAAGATGTGATTTCTGCCAAACATAAAGGCATAAAGTAAAGGACTCTTATACCTGCAGAAACATAATAATATATGGGTAAATGAATTCTAGCCGTTTTCAAATCGACCAGGATCGCTGGATGGCTGAAATAAAAAGTCCTCGGATCTATATGTATAGTGGGATCATATGAAGGGTATGTTATTTTTTTAGTTTAGATTAGATCTAAGTAATTTGATGAATTACTCCTAAAGGTTCACATCAAACTAGTGCTAGTTGATGAGAGTTACTTCGGAAACAAAACAAAAAAGGTAAAGTCAAATTAATTTGAGGGTTTCTCTCAATTCCAATAAAATAAAATCGGATCAAGTATGAATTGGCGATCAGAACATATATGGATAGAACTTATAATGGAGTCTCGAAAAATAAGTAATTTCTGCTGGGCCTTTATCCTTTTTTTAGGTTCATTAGGATTCTTATTGGTTGGAACTTCCAGTTATCTTGGTAGAAATTTAATATCTTTTTTTCCGTCTCAGCAAATCATTTTTTTTCCACAAGGTATCGTGATGTCTTTCTACGGGATCGCGGGTCTCTTTATTAGTTCCTATTTGTGGTGCACAATTTCCTGGAATGTAGGCAGCGGTTATGATCGATTCGATAGAAAGAAAGGCATAGTGTGCATTTTTCGGTGGGGATTTCCTGGAAAAAATCGTCGCATATTCCTCCGATTCCTTATAAAAGATATTCAGTCCATTAGAATAGAAGTTCAAGAGGGTATTTATGCCCGTCGTGTCCTTTATATGGACATCCGGGGCCAGGGGGCCATTCCCTTAACTCGTACTGATGAGAATTTGACTCCACGAGAAATTGAGCAAAAAGCTGCTGAATTGGCCTATTTCTTGCGTGTACCAATTGAAGTATTTTGAAAAAAAAAAAGGGAAATGGGTGTTTTGTGGAAAAAATGCAAGAATCCTCTTTTTTTTCTATAACATAACCTATAACCTAAGTGAAGTTTCATCAGAAGGGTCATTTCGAGCCAAAGCGGGCGGAACAATTACAAAACGAAATTCTTTATTTTTGTCACTCGACGTTTTATTTTCTCCTTTCTTTTGTGTTCCTTAATAACCAAAAAGGTAAAGCGTTTCTTTGAGTCATTCATTGAAAGGAGACTGTTGTTTCGAATTTGCCCAATTGAGATATCGGGAAACTTTATTTTTTTAGTATTTCTTCATTGGAAATGGATTGATTTTTAGTCGATTTCTCTAGTCTTTCGAGATTAAAAGACTAATATAAAAATCACAAATAAAATAGATTAAATTAATAGGTTCCATACCTTGTATAGAACTCATGCGTGAAAGAAGGATTCGATCACATAGAGTCGACGAATGAAGTGGGTTGATTAACAATTCACAGATGAAAAAATGGCAAAAAAGAAAGCATCCACTCCTCTTGTATCTATAGTATTTTTTCCTTGGTGGCTTTCTCTCTCATTTAAAAAAAGTCTGGAATCTTGGGTTACTAATTCGTGGAATGCCGGGCAATCCGAAATTTTTTTGAATGATATTCAAGAAAGGGGTATTCTAGAAAAATTCATAGAATTAGAGGAACTCTTCGTCTTGGACGAAATGATCGAAGAATACTCGGAGACACGTCTACACAAGCTTCCTATACCTCTAGGAATACAAAAAGAAACGATCCAATTAATCAAGATACACAACGAAGATCGTATCCATACGATTTTTCACTTCTCAATAAACATAATCTGTTTTGTTATTCTCAGTGGTTATTCTATTTTGGGTAACGAAGAACTTGTTATTCTTAACTCTTGGGCCCAGGAATTCCTATATAACCTAAGCGACACAGTCAAAGCTTTTTGTATTCTTTTAGTAACCGATTTATGTATCGGATTCCATTCACCCCACGGTTGGGAATTACTGATTGGCTCTGTCTACAAAGATTTTGGATTTGTTCAGAATGATCAAATCATATCGGGTCTTGTTTCCACTTTTCCAGTCATTCTTGATACAGTTTTTAAATATTGGATTTTCCGTTATTTAAATCGCGTATCTCCGTCACTTGTAGTTATTTATCATTCAATGAATGACTGATAACGGATCCACTCATATTAATCTAATCCAATTCGAAGGTTTGCAACTTTGTAGTTGTACATAAACAAAGCGTTGAAAATTTATGCTTTCTATTTTTACCCATCTTCAGGATGAATCCTATATTATTCCAGTAACTAACAGAATCGTGGATAGGGAACTATATTAGTGACTTACCCCACCTATTGTAGAAATTTTGGTATCAACGTTTGAACCATGGAAACTAGAAATACTTTTTCTTGGATAAAGGAACAGATTACTCGATCTATTTCCGTATCGCTCGTGATATATATCATAACTCAGACGGCCATTTCAAATGCATATCCCATTTTTGCACAGCAGGGTTATGAAAATCCACGAGAAGCGACGGGGCGTATTGTATGTGCCAATTGTCATTTAGCTAACAAGCCCGTGGATATTGAGGTACCGCAAGCGGTACTTCCTGATACTGTATTTGAAGCGGTTGTTCGAATTCCTTATGATATGCAACTCAAACAAGTTCTTGCTAATGGTAAAAAGGGGGGTTTGAATGTAGGGGCTGTTCTTATTTTACCGGAAGGTTTTGAATTAGCTCCCCCCGATCGTATTTCTCCCGAGATGAAAGAAAAGCTAGGAAATTTGTCTTTTCAGAGCTATCGCCCTAATAAAAAAAATATTCTTGTGATAGGTCCTGTCCCCGGTCAGAAATATAGTGAAATTGCCTTTCCTATTCTTTCCCCTGACCCCGCTACTAAAAAAGATGTTCACTTCTTAAAATATCCTATATACGTAGGCGGGAACAGGGGAAGGGGTCAGATTTATCCTGACGGGAGCAAGAGTAACAATACAGTTTATAATGCTACAGCAGCGGGTATAGTAAGGAAAATCATACGAAAAGAAAAGAAGGGGGGATATGAAATAACCATAACAGATCCGGATGGACGTCAAGTGGTTGATATTATCCCCCCAGGACCAGAACTTCTTATTTCAGAGGGGGAATCCCTGAAATTTGATCAACCATTAACGAGTAATCCTAATGTGGGCGGATTTGGTCAGGGGGATACGGAAATAGTACTTCAAGATCCATTACGTGTCCAAGGCCTTTTATTCTTCTTGGCATCTGTTATTTTGGCACAAATCTTTTTGGTTCTTAAAAAGAAACAGTTCGAGAAGGTTCAATTGGCTGAAATGAATTTCTAGACTTGCGGATTTTTTGACATCAAGTTTGTAAAAGGGATTTTTCGTCTTCCCAGCCTTAGGCACAAGAAAGGGAATTTGCTACACCCCCTTCTTGTGCCGAAGAGAAATGATTCTTGATGCG